ATAGAAATAATAGAAAATAGAAATAGAATAAGAATAAATAGAATATTAGAATATAGTCTAAATAAAAATTTTATCCATTTTGGATTTAATTTGGCGGCATGGCCAAGTGGTAAGGCGGGGGACTGCAAATCCTTTATCCCCAGTTCGAATCTGGGTGTCGCCTGATCAACAAAAAAAGACTTGAATTTCTTAATCCTGTTGATCGAAAGCATAGGCAAGGGACTAGGTCTGTTGATACTTTATTTTGAGAACCCGTAGGGCCTATAAAAGACTGTCATCTTTTTTCTCAAAATCTGGGTTCTGAGTGGGGCTCAAACAGGTACCAATAAATCTGAAGCAACCCAATCTTATTAATGATTGGTTTGGGCTATTCTGAATTGAATCAAATAAAAGAAATAGTGAGAATTCATTCTGGGCATCAGAACTATGAAAGTAAGAAGCAAGTAAGAAGTCGAAATCTTGGTATCCAAAGGTTCCCAAGAGACACTCCATTTTGGCTACTAAGGTTGAAGAAAGGATTCTAAAAAAGACTATCAAGACTCCCTAATTATTTTAAACTATACCTTTATTAATATTGAGGTAGTGTCTACTAACTCTGTCTGCGATGAAATTATATTGGATAGGATGATGGGAAATTCATTTCAGAATTGTGGAAAGAACTGAAGATACTTTGTATCCAGACTCACGAGAGGCTCTGAGTGCTAAGAAATTGAATCAGAATGGTTGAATGGCTATTCTTTTTTCTTCTTTTCTTATTTCTGATATTTCATTATCTTGTATTTTTATTTTATTGATTTCTTATTTCATTTCTTTGTATTTTTCTATTTTCTATTCATATTATATTTATTATATTACTTTTTGACTTTTTAATATTACGAATATTCCTTTTCTTTATATTACTATTACTTAACTTAAATTACTTATTTTCTTGAATTTCTTTTTTATTTTTTCATTCTACTTTTTGATTTCCAATTCTTTCTATTTCAATAGAATTCTATTGAATAAGAAATATAGGAACTTTTTATGAGTGGATTCATGAAATTGTTTCATCAATAGCCGTAAGTAAAAATCCTATTTTGACTCTGCGCCATTGATTCCACTATGATTTTGAATCAATAATGGAATAATTCATTCATTTAATAGAGATAGGGGACATCATTCACATGGATATAGTAAGTCTCGCTTGGGCTGCTTTAATGGTAGTGTTTACATTTTCTCTTTCACTTGTAGTATGGGGAAGGAGTGGGCTTTAGAGCTAGGAATCTTACTAATTTAGTACTTTACTGAAGAATCTAATTGTATCAATTCGGATCGTTTTGCGAAAGCTGAAAACTTGACTTGGTTTAGTTTATCTAGATTCGTTTATCTATCTATTATTATAGATAATAGTATTAGATTTCTATTTCATATTTTTTTTTTAATTCTTAATTATTATATAATATATGATATGGTTATGATATTTATATGGTATATACTATAATGATGATATATAGTATATGCCCGTACTCTTCTTCCTACATTAATTCTTTCGATGGACCCCCGGATCCATATCCATAAGCATAAGAAGAGATATAAAAAATCAGGAATTCAAGCAGTTGGGCTTGCAATTATTTTGGATTGATCAAAATGCATACAAATGGGTGTAGAGAAAAAATATAAAATTCGAGTGCTATTTCATTTTTATGTACGTCTAATATATATTATAATATTTATAATTATAGATAGATATCTATTGTCAATTGATCTATATAAGAGAAATCTTCTTTCTGTACACAATACAACTTTATGTACTAAGAATTTGAATATGAAATATTCTACAATACTCAATTGTATAGTGTGGTAGAAAGAGCTATATATAGCTCTTTCTACCACACTATCTCAGATACTTCTGATTCCACATTTCATTTCAGACTGAAATATAGTTTGAAACCCTTTCCTTTCTTCAATCATTGATAAAAATGAAAAATTCAAGTTTCATTCAAATTCATCATTTTGGCTGACTGTTTTTACGTATATGATAAGTAAAAAGGCAGTAGGAACTAAAATGAACAGCGCAGTAGCAATAAACGCAAGAATATTGACTTCCATAATCTCTTTGTTTTTTTCTTTCACAATAATTTGGGATCTAATCCCATAGAGATGATAAAGTGGACTCCTATCAATTCAAAGGTATGAATTGCATCTTGATACTAACCCGGATCAATATTATGAAGAAAAATATCAAATTGATTTATCGTCGCGAATTGAATAGTATAACATAGGAAGATCTTTTATCCATACTCGATCTAAATGAAATAGAAAGAAATAAAAATAGGATTCTTTATTGGTATTGGAACTAGAACACATACATAAAAAATGCAGTGTGCAATTTGGATGAGAATAAGATAGATTGTTTCCAATTAGTCATTGCGGATGCACAAACAAAGTTTGTTCGGAACTAAAGAAGGTGTGATTTCATCTGAACCCGAAAAGTACTCTGTCGAGATAATTATGTGAAGTT